TGATATAGATTCTTCTTGGCTGAGACCACACAGAAAAATGACATTGCCAGAAATATATAAAATAAAATTTCCATTTATGTATCAGAAGAGATGCACCTTTTGAAGCCAAAAAACAATTTCCTTGATACCTAACATAATGTGGAAAAGGTTCTTTGAAAAACCATAGGATAACCCCAAAATCCTTCGTCCAATTTTTGACTAGATATTTTACTTTTCCGTAGAAATAGATTCTTTCAATAAGAGCTCCAAAAGACGTTGATCGTAAATAAGAGGATTGGTTACGTAGAAAAACAAAAAGGGATTCATATTCCCATACATGGAAATTATATAGGAACAAGAATAATCTTTGATTCCTTTTTTTCAAAAGGGAAATGAATTCTTTTGGAGTAATAAGACTATCCCAATTACGATACTCATAAAGAAAGAATCGTAATAAATGAAAAAAAGAGGCATCTTTCAACCAATAACGAAGAGTTTGAACCAAGATTTCTAGATGAGCGGGGTAGGGTATTAATATATCTAACACATAATTTAAATGTAAGAATTTGTCCTCTAAAAAAGGAAATATTGACTGAATTGATTGCAAATTTTGAGATTTGACTATTTCTTTTCCCTCTAGGGAAGATATTAATAGTGGGAAAAATGGAATTTCCACAATGACTGCAAATCCTTCTGTTATTATTTGCGAATACAAATTCTTTTTGTGTTTGTGCCCAAAAATTTCATTTTGGTTCGAATCATTAGCAGAAAGAATCAAATGATTCTGTTGATACATTCGAGTAATTAAACGTTTTATACTTAGTAAACTGTATTTCTTGTCACTCGCATTTTCCAACAAAATCCATTTTTTTAAACCATGATCATATGCAAATGCATAAATATATTCCTGAAAGATAAGTGGATAGATCAAGTTATGTTGCCAAGACCTATCTAGTTCTCTATGTCCTTGGAATTCTTCCATTTCAATTTAGACCTAAAACAAAAGTAAAATAGCGGGTTTCTTGGGTTATCAAATGATACATAGTGCGATACAGTCAAAACAAGGTATTTTATTCAAAAATAAAATAATGGATACCTCGGAGGCAGGTAAATTCATCAACGGATTCTATTCTCCCCTTTTTCCATCTAATTTCGTTGGTTTTTCATATTTTATCTTATAAAAAAATATGATGGTTCGAAATCCTTTATTTTTTCAACCCAATCGCTCTTTTGATTTTGGAATCATTTTATCAATATACTCTTTCTTCTACACATTCATCTCAATCCCCCTTATGGAAAAGGGATAGTCGAATAGTTAGGATTCACTATAAAAAACAAAGTATTCACTCGTAGGAGAATCCTTTCCCGCATCCGGAACTAATTTTTTTAACGTCTAATTAGATCAGGAAATCCTTCAAATTATGAAGATAAACTCGTTGTTATTTCTTTCTCCAGAATTTGAACCATTAGGGCTCGATCCATTTATTCAATCGACCCAACTTTGAATTCATTTCGTTCCCTTACAAGAATTCAAATAGAATTTTGTACCAATTTGGTAAGAGTGAAATATTCTTCGAATTTTCTATTGATACGACATGCTCTTTTTTCCATTCATTTCCTTTCAGGATCAGTCGTGGTCTTATAAACTCTACCGATGATGTAGACGAATTCCTTGCTTCATCAAAATATGTAAAAGATTCGAGTCGCACTTAAAAGCCGAGTACTCTACCGTTGAGTTAGCAACCCTAAAAAGAAATATGTTATGTAGATACAATCGAAATAAAAAAAAAGGATTGGAATCAAAACTTTGAATTAGCAAGAAATTCAAACAAAATTTTCTAATTGTTCCAAACAGAAAAGCAAACCAAACGGATCAGATGACAATCCAAAAAAGACTTAGCTTAGATAAAATAAAGTTTTCGAGACCAAATATTATCCATTTTTTGTTTTGCATCCAAATTCTTTATCTTCAACGAATCCTTGAATCAAAAATATTTTTATTGAGCAGAAGACAGGGATAAACTATTGAATTTATTTTATTTCAAAATTGAATTATATTTGTTCAATATGCTCTTGTCAATATGAATATTAAAAAAAAAATATAATGGAGAAAGAAAAAGAATTCAAAATGAAATTGAATTCAAATCCAAATTTTTTTGAATTTCTTTTTTTATTTTTTAATATTCTATTTAAATTATTTGTATTTGAATTTTTTTTAATATAATAATTAATAATTGAAGGAGAATTATTCGAATATTCTAAATGGAAATACGCTATAATATATACAATTTATATTTTGAATTTGAAATCGAAGTAGAAATAAAGGGAAATAGATAAGAATCTTTTTGTGTTGGATTGGCACTACATAAAAAATATACAGGAATAAAAAGGGAAGAAAAAAGTTTTATCAAACTACAACCACATTACATTATCTTTATTTTTTTATAATATTAATTGAACTTCGTTTGATTAAGTCGAATTTATTTAAAAACTTCTGCTCTTTTTAAAATATCATATACAGTTTCGGTAGGTTGAGCACCTTTTTCAAGAAAATCTAAAATAGCAGGAACATTTAAATAAGTTTGATTTTTGATTGGATCATAAAACCCCACTTTTTGCAAATCTCTTCCCTCTCTTCGGGACCGAACATCAATTGCAACGATTCGATAGACGGCTCATTGGGATAGATTGAATCAGCAAGACCCCCCTTGGAAACGTATAGGAAGTTTTCTCCTCGTACGGCTCGAGAAAAATGATTCAAAGTTAGGTATATATAAATTCTATTATTATTCGAATTAGAATGACCAATCAAATAAGTCCATAAAATCATCAAATGAATTCGACTAAGAATTAAGTTAAGTCCTTTTCATTTTCTTATTTCCCCAAAAATCATTTGTATACTCCTAACTCAAGTTGAATAATTCTTAAATAGTTCAAAAAAATGCTTTGTCATTTCATTTATTGAGTAGTCTCAAATACCCTTTTGTATCATTTAGAATCGATTTAAATTCGGTATTTGGATCCAAATTGCGACAATTAACAATTATTAATTATTAAAGGGTATTTCCTTGTTCCGGAAATCTTTCTCTTTTTTTGAATCATTGGGTTTAGACATTACTTCGTTGATTTTGAATCCTTTGAAAAATGGCAGCAACATGCCTTTTTTGTTATTTCTTTCTATCAAAGAATAGAATCATGCGAACGATGGATTCCCCACAATATATATAATTTTCTTGAAAAGGTTTTATCAATTCCAACAAAGGATTTCCTTTGGAATTTGAAACTTATTTCGATCCCTTTCAATTTATCTGTCAAAGATATACTTACGAAGTTGTTCCAACTTATTGATTAACACTAACCCTAGATCCTTCTCCCTTGAGAAATAGCTTAATACTTTACTACTCGAGCTCCATCATGTACTATATTCCACCCCAACAAAAAAAAGCAATATAGGTTCGAGTGGAGCGGAACAAAGCAAAGGATGTCGAGTCAAGAGCATCCTTTATTAGAGAATGATGGATATAAAAATCCACAACGGATAATGTCCTTCAAGTCGCACGTTGCTTTCTACCACATCGTTTCAAACGAAGTTTTACCATAACATTCCTCAAATTTGGAACCGATATACGGTTGATTCAATTATCGAATGATGAATAGTCATTGGTTGAGTCTGAACAGTCAATACACAGATATCGAATATATCTTCAATTCTTATTCGTAATCGTAATGTTAATTTTTTGACAATTACAATAAAAGCGACATCCCTAAGAAATCGAAATTGATGTTTTTTTTTTTGAACTCACCCATTAATTTTATAATAGATTGTAAAAATCCAATTTCTTTTCCGGGATGAATAAAAAAATAACTAACTTCCTTCTCTATTATATATATATATATAGGGTATGTATATATGATTTAAAGGCATACTTTTTTTGGAATTCAAATTCTTACCCCATCTTGTCTAAATTGCCAACAAATTCACTTGGATCTGCGTGTCATTTGACCACCTATCCTTCTTTATTTGATGAAATTTGAAAAAAAAAAAATAAGATTCATTTTGGTTAAAATCATTGAAAGAATCAAATTCTATCCAATATTAAACTTTAGAAACAGAAAAATGTAATCTTAAATTACATATGTTCTGGGACGGAAGGATTCGAACCTCCGAATAGCGGGACCAAAACCCGATGCCTTACCACTTGGCCACGCCCCACTTGGATTTCTATTCGATACTAATAAACACTAATATTGTTATTCATTGTTCGTCAATTTCAGACCAACTATCTAAAAAATGAATTCAATTTGGTTGTTAGTATTTTGACACGTGTAGATATAGAATTCAACGGAATTTATTGATCATTACATAGAATTCCATTAAGATATTGTATGAAAGTAGAATTTCTTCGATTCTCAATGGAGAATCGAAGGTTTTTTGATTGAGTAAGTAAGTTCAAAAGAAAAATAAGAATTTTTTTCTTCATTTATTTAACTCAATCAAAATGCAATAAAAAACAATGTCTGTTATGCTTAATATCTTTAGTTCGATCTGCCTTAATTCTGCCCTTTATTCGAGTAGTTTTTTCTTCGCCAAATTACCGGAAGCCTACGCTTTTTTGAGTCCAATCGTAGATTTTATGCCAGTCATACCTTTACTCTTTTTTCTCTTAGCCTTTGTTTGGCAAGCCGCTGTAAGTTTTCGATGAAATCTTTCATCTTGTCCTAGAAAATGAATTCTTTTTTCGAGAAAAAGGATTCTCTAATTTCTAATTCTATAATTCTAATACTAAATGATTGATAAAATCAGTCAAGTCTTACAGTATGAATCCTTAATTCAAACATTCCAATTTTTGAATAGACACAATCCATATCCTCTCGTTTTCCGATTCTAACTTTTTTTCGTAAATGAAAAACCTTATTTTGACCCTCCCTAATATCAACAGGTGGGGATAATACAATTATTGAATTGATAAGTAAGATAATAATGGATACAATAATAATAACTTCATTTTTTTATTTATTTT